TACATAGAATTCAGAAGAATATGTAAGTGATTCGTACACAGCATCTCTTTCGTTTATCAATGGTTCGACCAATTGATATGTTTCCACAAATAATTGAAATTCAATTTTTTGATCTGTATCTTCAATTTTTGGAAAGTTAGAAAGTTCTTCGGGTAAACCCTGATCGATGAACCTGCAAAATCCTTCAAATTGGATCTGATGAAACCCAGGTATTGTAAACATTCCCTCATTTCTATCTCGGAGCATTTTTATTTAATTTCCCATTTATCAAAAATCATATTACATTATTGGCGTAGTCTTCATCGAATTAGATAGATGATCTAGCAATGATGGAATTGATCGTCTATTTACGATTCCGGAATAACATGAAATTTGAAGCCAATTGATGTAAGTTCTTTCTAAGAGGTGGAATAGAATAACAACCCCTTTACATACAAGGGAATGAGTATGTGGTGGGGCGAAAGGGTTTCAACCCCGGTACCTCTAAATGTTACCGGCAATCTACCACGGAACGCCCCCGACTTTCATGCTGATTTTTTTGATCTCATTTTTCTTATGAGAAAATATAATTACGCCATTGATTTACTTGTTATTTATGTCGATATTTTATTTTCTTTACCCTCGCGACCAGATAGTCTGCGCGATATTTTTGATATTTCGCATCGCACGCGTCTAGTACTTCGAGCATGCGTAGAAATTCCATACGTACTCGCAGCCAGGCATGTACATGTGGTACATATTCTCGAATGGCGTATGGTTTGTTTCTTAGGTTGGTTCGTAGAGCGTCTCGTATAGATTCGCGAGCGACCAAATCTAAGTTGGAAGCGGGGTCGGAAAACGGTTCCTCACCTTCGAAGAGGAAACGTTTCCAGGCGCCAGACCAAAACCCAACCCTGATATCATACTGCGTTTCATCCGTTCTCTCGAGCAGCGCGCATTGAAGTTCGGCCCAAAGACAAGCTTTTGTTGCGCTAATAGAGTTTGCATTTCGAAATTTTTTTTCTTTTCGAAAGCCAGTTGGCTCCTTCGGCTTTGGCAAAGTCGATGATACTCCCCGAGGCGGCGCCATTCCGCGACGCGTATTTTTTCAAGAGAGTAGATACGATCCCGCGACGCCCCATTGCAAGGCAGATTAAGCAAAACATTTCGTAGACGTCCCTGTCGTTGTTATCCGAGGGTAGTATCCCCCCTTTAGTATAACAAAGGTATTTCCTTTTCGGTAGATGCAGAGGCCCATTATAGAGCGAAATGCACTTACCCAGTTGTACCAAAATTTCCAATGTAGTTCGAAATCCAGAATAGAGTCCGACCCCAACGACCGAATCGGTTCTCTTCATAAACAAGTTGGAATTCATAATCCCCTCCCTGGGTTTTTTGATTATTTCAAATTGTCGATTGCATGTGTTAAGCATGCCGCCAGCGTTCATCCTGAGCCAGGATCGAACTCTCCATGAGATTCATAGTTGCATTACTTATAGCTTCCTTTTATATTGTCTATTAATGGCCAATTTTTTATATATTATATTATATATATGTTGTAATTAAATATACATGCGTGAGGTGCGGTAATAGGTGCGATATTAGCAAGTTTCATTAGTCATTCCCTATCTAAAACAACTAGCACAACTTTTCAACGTCCATGGGGACTTATTTTCCCGGTAAAATTCTCGACTCCATCTGACCAGTTCCGGGTTCGAATCCCCAGCAACCCTTTGTTCAAAAAATCCTCTGTAGAGAAGAGAGACATTTTTACCTATTTTTTCTTCAATGAAAATTGAAGTGTGATAATTTACTGATAATTCTATGATTCCGTTCTGGAGTTTAGAGGGACTAATATATGTTATAACGCTCTATAGTCCCTGTAGGTAAGATATGTTATAAAAATCTATAGTTCCTATGAAAAATGTTCATTAGGTTTTTGGATGATTTTGGCGGCATGGCCGAGCGGTAAGGCGGGGGACTGCAAATCCTTTTTCCCCAGTTCAAATCTGGGTGTCGCCTGACTATTTGACATAGATAGCGATCGATCTAGATTATACTTTATTAATCTAAAAAAGTAAAAAAAGAGTGGGCCTTAGTATTTCTAGCCTATTTTACTTGTCTTTAGTCTTTGCCGATTCGAAATCATAGAGGAATTTTTTAGAAGTGGATTTATGAAATTGGTTCCTCAACAGTCTTCGGTGAGAATCCCTTTTTGACTCTGCACCATTGATTCCACTATTATTAGGGAGCAATAATCGAATAATTCTATCATAGAGATAGGGGACATAATTCACATGGAGCTAGTAAGTCTCGCTTGGGCTGCTTTAATGGTAGTTTTTTCATTTTCCCTTTCACTTGTAGTCTGGGGAAGAAGTGGTCTCTAGAAGTACTACTAATTGAGTTGAGGAATCAAACTGGATCAATTCTTTTAGAAATCGTTCAAAATGCATTGTAGAACGATTTACTATCAAGATCTCTTCATTTTCAAATTGCATTGAATTCTAGTGAAGGAATGTATTCTATACAAGTAAAACGCTTCTTTCCGATTGATCGGAACAAATAGATGTATCAAAGAAATCGAAGTGGGCCCTCTGTCAATTCCAGATAGAAAATGAATATAAATATTTACCATGAAGATAATATGGTAGATTGATCCAGAGTAAACCTCTAGCTTTATTAGAACCACTAAGATACAGTCCGGTAAGAAAGAACTCAATGAATCTTTCTTACCCTACTCTCAGATCTCAGAGAAGACTGCCGATTCGAGCCCGTCCATTTCATTTATTCATTAGAATACGAAAAATGAGAATTCCTTTCATTTGATCTTATCAATAGTTGATAAGATCAAGTTTCATTCAAAATAATTAATTATTTTGACTAACTGTTTTTACATAAATAATAAGTAGAAAAGCAGTAGGAACTAAAATGAAGAGTGCAGTAGCAATAAATGCCAGAATATTGACTTCCATAATCTCATCCCTTTTTCTTTCACAATAACTCGGGATTTAATCCCCTAGAGAAAATAAATCTTGCACATGTAACTTCACTGAATGAATAACCTCTCGACGAGATTGACTCGGATCAATAGCATGAATAAGACTATCTAAGCGATCAAATCCATTCGTCGTCGAAAATTGAATAGTATAACCTAGGGAGATCTTTTATCCATACCGAATCCAAAACAAGATTCCCGACCCAATCAAAAATTCCTTTAGTTAGCATTATGTAGCATTCTTTTCTCTTGTTTAGTTTCTATAACCTATCTTAGGTCTCCCTTGTACAATCATCAACTAGCGTATCATCTCACCACCCATCCCTTTCCATTAGTTACAAACAACAAGACAAGCAAAGCGGAAAAAGATAAGCTCTAAACGCCGTTTTTTAATGATCTCATTTTCTTTGGAAGACAAAGAAATGGGATAAAGGAAATGGGATAAAGCTGAGTCTCGGGAAAAAGATGGAATATTTCAGGAAATTCACTATTTTCGTTATTTTCATTTTAGTGTAGGGTTTGTTCTTTCTTCGACAGGACCCTGAAAAAATAGAAAAACTAGTAAGGAAAAAGGATTCAATTCCATTATCAAAAGCTCAGTGTCCAATTTGAATCCAATTGATTTGTAACCTTCCTATTTAGTAATTAGGCTTACATAAACAAAAAAGAGCCAGAAGGGGAGATTTTGTTAAATTCAGTTTGTATTATACAAGAAACGAATTCCATCTGTGGAGATGCGCCCGAGAAAGAGATCGGACTTTGTTTCCTTACATGAATGGGGATCAATCCAAAAAGCAGACTCAACTCAGTATCTCTTGGAATACTTACTCTAAGAATAATGCTACCAACCAATCATTGGACTAATCTACATTTGTCTTTCTCCAATCAATCAGTCCTCGTTGAAGTGACGAGAACTCCGAACCGAATCCCCTTACATGTTGTCCCAAGGCCCCACGTTCCGAGAAAGAGGAGCGGCGGATTGGTGTACTTATTCGATTCGTCGGGACTGACGGGGCTCGAACCCGCAGCTTCCGCCTTGACAGGGCGGTGCTCTGACCAATTGAACTACAATCCCAGGGAACTAAGGGATCTAGCAGAAAATGTGATTCTTTTTTATTCCCCCTATCAGGTATTTCTGAAGAAGAAGGGGGTTCTACCATGAGATGGTAGATTGGTGAATTGTTGGGTCGAGCTGGATTTGAACCAGCGTAGACATATTGCCAACGAATTTACAGTCCGTCCCCATTAACCGCTCGGGCATCGACCCAGGAAGAATCAATTTTAGGTGTATTGGTAATCCCTGACCAACTTCTTTTCGTAGTACCCTACCCCCAGGGGAAGTCGAATCCCCGTTGCCTCCTTGAAAGAGAGATGTCCTGAACCACTAGACGATGGGGGCATGCTTGCTCAACCGCTATGATACTTCGTATATGGATACTTAGTATATGAACGATTTTTGGAAATTGTCAATATAATAGGTATGAAGAGATCCGAATTCTCCTTCAGTTTTTTACGATTTCCTATTCATTTTGGATTCGTCATTCCTATTCATGTTTCATTCATTCGATTCTCCATTTTATTTGTCTATAGAAATCTAGCTTCTATGAATTTTCTACTAAAAAAAAGACAAAAATTGCACGAATACAAAAAGAAAGATAGGCTTCTTTGAGGGAGTGATTGGTCCGTCCGAAAAGAAAGAGTCAAGGGGCGGCTGAAATTGCATTTTTTACGCTCTCATTGGTAAGATGAGATATCCCTAGCGCTCTTTCCCATTAAGCTAGGAAATGAACAAACAAGAAATCTGGGAATGGGGATTCAAGAAGTTATTGAAAATTCCTTTTTCTCTAAGAATTGAGTTCGGGGACCAGTAGAATCTAGTCCACATATGATTCAAAAAATATCTGGAATCTATGGGGAATTAGGCGGTGGGCATGGATCAATCAAGTTAAGTTCGTTCTGATGGGGATCCAGTCAATACAAGAAAAGCAATTCACGAAAGTTGGTTTTGAAACAGCCTTGCCTTTTA